TGCCCAAGAGGTCTATATAACCTACCATAACAGCTTCAACGTTATATTCTACATTAAACTACCTGAACAGCACCAGAGGATATTACCCTCATTTCTAGTATGCAACTCTAACCTTTTAACTTAAAGTATGGCACTAACAAGTCCTGGAGAACTGCCTCTTCATTAAGGCTGCAACTTAAAGTTTTATATAAACTACAAGACCTGCGAGAAACAGAACGATCTGCCGCCTCAAAGTCCAAAACTTTATGTGCCATAACACCACCTCACAACTATCAGGCCACCTATTTCACCTACAGGATCAGAGATTCCCAAAACCTCAATTTTTATTAAACTACAGCCTGCTATAATACAAGCCCGCCACAAATTATAAACAAAGGAAACCCCCCAACCCAATTTAAACCGACTAACATAATAATAATTAAACCCAAACCCCTCCCCCCTGCTAAACTATCATAGAAAGAAAACCTATTTCCACCAATACAAACCACCCCCCTAATAAATACCCTTAAATAGTAATACAAACTAATTATAGACCTTCCAATCAAAACAACAACATAAAAATAGTACTTATCCACAATTGTTAAAACCCCCACCAACTTCAAAGCCGAACCGGCTAAAGGAGGTAAACCCCTTAATGAAATAAAAAATCTACAACCAAAAATTCAAAAGAAAAGACCCTTCCCTAGATTTCAACCAGGGACACTAAAAAACCTGTATGAATTAATTGCATTTAAACCATAGAGCAAGCCGACTAATAGACCAGAGTAAAGAATTATGTAGTATAAAAACAACTCAGACCTTAAAATAGAAACCAAACCCATTCAACCAGTTTGACCTAGCGAAGAATAAGCCAACAGAGGACGAAACTGAACCTGGGCCAGCCCCCCAAAAGCTCCCACCAACGAGGTACAAACCAACATGAATCCAAGACTTCCCAAAACCCAACCGCTAAAACCCAACCCCCCCAACACCCAAAACGGACCAACCTTCTGAACAACACTTAACCAAAAACACCTCAATCAGGAAGCAGACCCCATCACCCTAGGAAACCAAAAGTGTATAGGAAAGACCCCCAACTTAATTATTAAGCCCACCACCATTATTAGATTTGTTATATGCTGCCACATTATACCCCCCCCTACCAGAAAGAATTCGCCACTCACAAGAATAAGGCCCACTAACAAAACACCAGAGCCAACTCTTTGAACCACAAAATACTTAGAAGCCGACTCATTTTCCCCAACACTCTTACCATTCAAAATAGGAATAAAACCAAAAAACCCCAACTCTAAACATAGCCACATCCCTAGTAACCCCCTACTCATAATGACCAAAACAACCCCCAAAACAGATACCCCAGCAAACACAATTAAACTCGGCCTAACCATTACACCTCAAACCATAAACCACTTCTTACTCCAAGTCTACAGAAGCTTATCACTAACCCAATTCTTGTACGGCCACACATAGGCCCAAACAAACACAACCAATCAAATTACGTCCACAAAATGCCAATACCAAACAGCAAAAACAACACCCATATGACGATTAGGACGAACAAAATGACAAAAGTAATTTCGAACCCACATAACACCTAAAAACAAAGTACCGCCTAAGACATGGGAGCCGTGCAGACCGGTTAATATATAGAAGCACCTACCGTAAGCCCTATCAGCAATACTAAAGGAAGCAGCCCTATATTCTCCTAACTGAAACCGCAAAAAAACCACCCCTGCTAAAACACACAAACCCAAAGGAAGTATAGTCTCCTCACGATCATGAATGGCAACAGCCCGATGAGCCCAAGTCACAGCAGCCCCAGAAGACAGTAATACAGCCGTATTAAATAAGGGAGCACCCCAAGGGTAAACAGGAATAATCGGCCGAGGAGGCCACATACACCCAGAAGAAAGATTACCAATCCCAGAATGAAACCAAGCCCAAAAGAAACCAACGAAAAAAAAAGCCTCAGAGATTAAAAATAAACTAAATCCAATCTTGAGACCACGTGCCACAACGGAAGTATGACATCCCAAGTATGTAGCCTCAGTAATAATATCCATCATCCAAGAATAAAAAGAACTTAACAATAACCAAGTAGCACAAACAAAATTCAACAAAGTATAGTGCCCATTATGAACAAAACTAATAAAGGAAGCAGCCTCATTCATCACCCCTGCCCTGACCATGATAGGCCACGGACTCGGGTCCACCAAATGGTACCCAGTACGGGGCCTACGGCCCCCACTAATAGACCTTATCCTCTTATTAACCACACCGCATCTAAACAACATCCTATTAACTCCCATCACTACCATCTACTCCCACCACAAACAAACAAATTAAACCCACAAAACAAAATTAATGTCCCTCCATGTAAATAGGAGCCTCGTTAATATAAGTTACCCTTAAAAAAGTAAAAATGTACGCCTGGACAATCCCTACGACTATCTCCCAACCAGTTAAAGCAAGGATTAAAAGCAAGAAACAAATACCGCCTAGGCCCAATGCACTGCCGTTCACCGCCATAGCCCCCCAAAATGCCCTGCCTACACAAAGCAATAACTTGCCAGCGATTATGTTTATAGTTAGCCGAGCCCCCAAAGTAATAAGACGCCTTAGATTCCTCACCATCTCAAACAAACCTACCGGGGCTGCCTGCCATCAAGACAATCCCCTAGGCACAAAGTGCATAAAGAACCCCTTAATCCTAATCGTCAAATTCAATAAAAGAGTGCTAAACCATAAAACTATAGCAATACAAAAATTATGAGAAAACTGAGCAGTTAAACAAAATACATAAGGAGAGATAGAGTAAACCCCAACAAAACATAAATACACAAACAACCCCACACAAAACAGACCAAATCCATAAATAACCTGACTACCGCCTAAAACCTGACGACCAAATACAGTTCTTACAGAATTAAGCATGAAGGTAAAACGATTACCCACCACCCACAAATCCAAACCCATTATAAGCACAAGATAAATAAAAGCAACAGAACACCACCTAACTAAACCAACCAAACCCATCCTACCACCATAATCAAACATAGAAAAAGCATCCGCCATCACTCAAACAAACATCAATTCCAAAAATTGAATCATACAACTACACAAGGTAATTAATTTTTTTGTGTACATACCAAATCCACACCTAAATCTAACCAAGATATACATATATGCATATCAGCCAAACTTCATGGTTTAAAACCAACAGCCCCGATCCTTTCGTACTAGGGACTCCCAACTTACAGATAGAAACCGACCTAGCTCACGCCGGTCTAAACTCAAATCACGTAGAGTTTCAAAGGACGAACAGTCCCACTTACCAAGCTGCTGCACCTGATAGGAACTCTGATTCAACATCGAGGTCGCAAACCCCCTCTCAAATATGACCTTGACAAAAAGATTGCGCTGTTATCCCTGTGGTAGCTATCTTCTTCTTACCGGCCATGCCGGGTCAACATAAAAAAAGAAGGTATCAATCTCCCTTCCTTTCAGCCCCGAAAAAACATACTCTAGAACCAACCAAGGCCCTAGCCTAACAAGCTCAACAGGGTCTTCTCGTCTAATAAACACACCCAAGCCTTTGCACATTGGAAGTAAAATTCAGAATTTATCACCAATAAAGACTTTCCATCATCCGACCATTCATACCTTTCCCCAATTAAAGGACGACCTATTACGCTACCTTAGCACAGTGACAGCTGCGACCGTTTAGATCAACTCCACCGGGCAGGCCAGACTCTTTTTCTCCCACAAACAAAGAGCCATGTTTTTAATAAACAGGTGCAGAAAATATTTGCCGAGTTCATTGATGATAATTGTTATTTATACAATCTATATTCTTCATATCTCTCCTTTCTACCTAATATATTACCTTAATATAACACCCCACGCCTAAACGCTAAGCCTTAACAATACTATAAATCACTCACTACTATATATTACTCCTACTAATTCTATACTAATATTCCATGTACACATTAAACATTACTAGGGAGTACACTAACAAACGATTAACTCTAGCAACCACTTTAAATAAACATTTTAAAGATAGACAATTTAAATCCTACTTCATTACCAAGCTCTAATCTATTCAATATAATCTTTGCTATGCGGGAGCTAACTCCCCCACACATAAGTAGGACGACTAACCCCTAGACAGCTTATAGCAAAAGTTTCTACCGACCTCCCATACTTAGATATGTTTCCCCCCTAACCAGCTATCAGCCCCTTCGAATGGCGTTTCACCCCTACCCCAACCTTCTTCAATAATTATTCAACATTAAAATAATCGACGCAAATTTACATCCAGTAAACCTTCGTCGCCACGAACTTTTATAGTCAGGGTAGATCCGGAACTTTCGGGAATTCGCCAAAACGAACTCACTCTATAGACCATGATGCAAAAAGTACCACAACTAATGTGTTCTATAACCCTAATTAATAACGCCCATAAAGCCAACCTACTAACAAGTTTCAATATTTTACAAAATACAACACTCTAATGACAATTCAGAATACCACAAATCAATTATAACCAATATCCTACTTCTACTCCCCAAGCACTGACGGACCCTAAGCGTACACTCGCTTAGTCTGCCTAGAAAACACACCACCGACCCCGAAGAAATCCCTCCCCCCCAAACACTGCTTCTGCTGACCACACAAACTTACAACCCTTACCATGCATAAAAACAACAAACCGCCCAAGAAAGGCATTAGCTCGCCCAAACCCCCAAATATACACGGATCAGACATCCACTGATAAGATTCTGCCAACCTGCCTATCTCCACACCAAACCCACACAAGACCCTACAAACCAGTATGGCCGCCGGCAAAACTCCCACTAAACCCCAACTAACTAAATGGTAACGCCCCTCACTGCCCCCAACGTTAAACACAGGATTAGGACATAGAGCCACCACATACAAAAAAGCAACCATTATACCGCTTACCCCAGTCAAAAACAAGAAAACGCCAGCCACAAAGCTTACCACGAACCCCACCACGACACTCCCCACTATGTACAGGAGCAGCACGCAAGCCCCCACACCTAAGGGGTGCTTAGCAAACCACAAAGCCAGCCTCAGAAACAATAACACGTAAGCACTTCAAAAAACCACTACCACCATTCCACTTATCAAGGGACGAACAGAATCGAACTGCCCATGTGAGTGGTTAGAAGCCACCACACTTATCCTTAAATTCCCCCACTATTACACACCACAAAGGATCACTCAAGACCTACTGTACTACTAACATATCCAATCACCCCACAAACCTAATAACCTGCCTTATAGGCAAAATTATACTTCCTAGGACTGCAAATTCACCACATCATGACACATGAGCCCACTAAAACGAATCAAATTAAAACGAAACCAACTCTCCAATACAAAGGCGCTATCTGAGGCACTAACAGAACCTATACAGCTAGGGAGAGGCTACCTCTTCATTCGGGGTATGAACCCGACAACCTTGTATAGTTTACCCTAACGTGCGCACATGCCCACACGCACCACAGACTCCCATCTGCCCATATAATTTATCCCCACACCAGCACATCCCCACTATCCACCCTACATCAATTTTTTTATTTCTTTATTATAGGTATTCAAAACTCTTAGGGGGTTCAAAACAAAATTTTTTACTTTGAGCCGACCAAAAAATGCCAAAAATCACGAATACCCCCACTTTTTACATCACAGCCGCCCGAATCCACCAAATGCTACGGCATTTCCCTCTTGCTCGAAAAATGAAACAGGAAGTAGTAAAAATTTCACCAGCAACACATATTCAAATTAAAGGCGACGAATAAAACTTTTCTGTCTCCCACACTTTTATTTGCCGCCCCTTTCTCCCTTGACACACATCCCTACTCTACCCTTACTTGCCTACTTCGTGTATAATAATATTATATACGCCTACTTCTTACAAGCTGCATAGTAAGCGTATATAATAGCAATTTATATAGAATATAAATTGTTCATATATTTATTTTATATATTTTATCCATTAGCTACCTATTCTTTATTTGACTATAAATATATTATCTTTGTAATCAGATAGAACCTAACGATTTATCTGATTACAAAGATAATATATACGATCTACTGTATATCTATATATCATATATGTGTATTATATATTTACACATATATTATACACATATATGATATATAGATATACTATCATTCCTTTCCTTCCATTTTTCGACCCCCCCCCTACCCCCCCCCATTACAGGAGGAGGAGAAAAAAAAAAAAAAAAAATAACACCATTTTCTAATAGCATTACCATGTTACGGCTTACCCCAGCTTGACTATCTGGGGGTACCGGGCAATTTGTACACACACCATTGTACTATTCAACTTCCCTCTATTTCAGACGTTTACTATCAGGTCCAAGTTCAAAAAGGCCTTTCAACACTTCATCCCCTCAATAAAACAATGTAACTCAACTAAGCCCTTTTCATACTCCACTACGTTTACCTGAATTCCCAGGCCTGCTAACAGATCTAATCTAAATTAACAAGCCTATTATGCAAAAATCTACTATCTCTAAATTTCAACTGGCAACGGCGGTATAGTAAGACTAGAAAAGGTGAGGTCTTCGAGGATTATCGATTTAACCGTCAAGTTCCCCTGAACGAATTTAGCGTACCGCCAAGTCTTTTGGTTTTTAAGCCCAATTCTGCTCGTACTTACCGCAGGCATATTTACATCATTAATAACGGGGTCTCTAATCCCGGTCTTCCATACAGACTTTTAAGATTTAGGCTTATAGAATACATAAAATACACTACGAAACTTATTTAACCAAATATTACATAATATCTCTCTCTAGCAACTTACCTTCTCTTCCCTGCGAAAAGGTTAATATAAGGGTTAGTTTAACCGCAGGTGCTGGCACTATACTTTCCCCCTCATTTACGTCTAGCCTGAATCATCGTTTCCGATTTTTACAAATTCCTCCACTGGTGCTGGGAAAATTTATTAGCCATCTTCAGTTAAAACCTAATAGCCCAATCCTTAACTCTAACATAATCTGCTGTTAAAACATACTTTTTAAGTTTATTACTCCCATTACCCCTTTAGTACCAATGTGTCAAATCACGACTCCCATCAACCCAAAGCCAAGACCAAACACTAATTAATTATATACATTTCTGAGAAATTACCTCAACCGGTCGCGTGGAAGGCGACTATACTTTTATACTAGAAATGCGCAACTGAGCCAAAGGAACCCTCCCCACTTGAAGTGCTGAAAACTTCCAGTCTAATTAACTTATAGCCCATTAGAACGGGCAAAATTTCACCTTCTTCTCAGCGTAAGTGAGATATAATGTTTATACTACGTCCTATAAATACCTTACTCCAAATCCTTAAGGTCAGAATATACTCAAGTCAAAACCCATAAGACAAAATCAGCAACCCTTAAAACCTCCACCTCAGCCCTCATCTGCCAATGATTAATTCCGCACATCTCCGAACACCCGCCCCAGGCAGTAAAACCAGGACGTAAATCTGACAAATGGGAAGTATTAACTCGACCAGGAACCGCATCTATCTTTACCCCTAAACCATGAACCGTCCAGCAATGAATTACATCTGCAGATGTTACCTTAATTTCAACATTCCTATCACCGGGAAGCACCATAGGGTAGTCTACATGCTGACCATAACGGAATCCCGGCTCTAAATCGCCCTCAGCTGCATTAACAGTATACGAATCATAGCCAATTAACCAATCACAAGCACCACTCAAATCAAGTATTTCACTATCAGCTACAGGCCCCTCTTCTCCAGAACCTAAAACCACATCCGAATCCCTAAAAACCCCCATATCGTTAGCAATTCCAATCAACCTAGGTAAATGAACTAAATACTCATAACTTCAATATCACTGATGCCCAGTAACCTTAACAGTAATGAACTTAGGCTTATCATTTATGCCCATAGCATACAGCTGAACGAAAGAAGGATACCCCATAATAATAATGATAAAAATAGGAACAATAGTCCACCACAACTCCAAAGTATTATTTCGATACACATTCCGAAAATGAATCCCACCACAAAAATGCCTCACCTTAGGCACCACTAAAACTAACACCCTACCCACAATAGACATAATTATAAAACACACACACATTAGATAATCATGAAGAAAAATTAATCCCAAACCACTAGAAGAACCCCAATCACATAAACCTATTTGACCATAAATATCTGGCATATACTTATTAACCCTTATTTGAACTTAAATCCCCCCACTTCAAATCTATCCCACCATCATAATCCTCACCGCACGCCACCCCATCCGACCCGCTATCCCCGGATAGCCTAAACTGCATATATCTTAATATTGTATCCCAAGCCCACTCTAAAAAAGAATGTAACGGATAATATCTAAAATAAACTAAACTACCAATCTGCCCTATCACTTGGTAAGGCTCCTCCACAGGACGCATCCCAATAAATGTCAACATTAAAAACCTAGAAACAAAAACTCAATAATAAAACTGAGACAAAGGATAAAAAGCTAACCCTAAATGAAAATACTTAGGACGAAAAGGAAGTAGATATAAAACTAAAACAGAAGCGGCCAAAGCTGCTACACCTCCCCCCTTACTAGGAACCCTTCGCAAAATAGTATAAGCAAAAAGAAAATATCACTCAGGCTGAATATGAATTGGAGTCTTATAAGGATTAGCAGGAATAAAATTCTCAGGACTCCCGAATATGTCAGGAACAAATAAAACAGTCAACAAAAGAGCCCCCACCACAATCAAAATGCCCAAAAAATCCTTATGAGAATAATAAGGATGGAAAGAAATCAAATCGCCACCATCATCTACCCCTAATGGATTATTTGATCCAGTATCATGTAGATAGTATAGATGCACGAGAGCTAAGCCCGCTAACACAAACGGCAAATATATATGTAACACATAAAACCGCTTTAGTGTAGCATCACAAACCGTATATCCGCCTCAAATCCACTGAGTAACAGCCTGCCCAATATACGGAATAGCCCTAAATAAATTTGTAATCACAGTTGCCCCCCAATAGGATATTTGCCCCCAAGGCAACACATACCCTAAAAAAGCAATAGCCATCAGTATTAGATACATAGTAACGCCAACCATCCAAGTCTTATGAAGAACAAATGAATGGTAGTACAAACCACGACCAATATGAGCATAAATACAAATAAAAAAAAAAGTAGCCCCATTTCTATGGATACTACGAAACAATCAACCCTCATATACATCATGTATAATATGTACAACAGAAGAAAATGCCAAACTCTCGTGTGGAGTGTAATGGCAAGCTATAATAAAACCGCTAAGAACTTGCACAACCAAAATAACGCCTAATATAGAACCAAAATTCCACCACATATTTAAATTAATAGGACACGGTAAGTCATAAAACCTGCCCGCTGCAACACTTAAAACCTTATTATTACGACGAGGCGCATATATCACACGGTAGAGAACTATACTAGCCCCCCTTGTAGGCCGAAACTACATATACACCCATACTTTCTACCGAACTCTCTATACCACTCTTAATACCCCAACAATTAATAAAAAAACCCCCAACCCCTTCAAAAAGCACAGCCCCATATAGTCATACTGGCTCCGCACATAAAACCTTCTTCATCCCTCTCTAAAACTCCAAGCAGCCTCACTCCCTAAATAATGCTCCATATACCCATCTTCGATTAAATCCTTTACGTCACGACTTAACCCTAGTACCTCCCTAGAAAACGCATCACTTCTCAACAACGGTAAAAATCACATCTTAGCCGCCATATCCGAAAATACCGATATAAGGCTAAGCTTAGTTCTACCTTCGCCTACAAACTTAGAGTTAAAGCGAACTAAAACAAATATTATTATCAGACTTACCCCTAATAAAACACATATAATAGGAACTACCTTACCAATGCCCTGGAGATAAAACATAACATTAAAGTCCAAGAAACTTCTTTGCATAACCAGCCCACCAAACAAAGCCCCTAAACCTAATACCCTACAAGGAAAAACTACATAGTAATTAGCCCTCATAGACCTATAGTAAGCCTTCCTCATAGAAAATACCATCACACTGTACAATATTAAACTGCTATAAAAAGCGGTTAAACAAGTAGAAACCACCACAATTAGAAAAACCACTAAACTGGCCTGCCCAGTCAGAAATGACTCTAAGACCAAATCCTTAGAATAAAAACCAGATAAAAAAGGAAACCCTATCAAAGAAAGACAAGCAACAGACAACCAAGATATAATAACAGGGCTCCTTCACAAAAATCCACCCAAATAACGTAAATCCTGAATGCCAGAAAAATGAATCACAGCACCAACACATAAAAATATCAAAGCCTTAAATAAAGCATGACTCACTATATGAAAATAACAGACTCCCACCGCCCCCACAGAAATAGAAAACATTATCACACCCAGTTGACTCAAAGTGGATAAAGCTACAACCTTCTTAACATCCGGCTCAAAAACCGCACTAATAGCAGACATTAATATAGTCAAACTGGAGATTAAGCATAAAAATAAGTACCACCCACCAGCAATAGACCCAGAAAACCGAATCAACACATAAACACCAGCAGTTACCAAAGTAGAAGAATGAACTAAAGCAGACACCGGGGACGGAGCAGCCATTGCAGCCGGCAATCACGCAGAAAATGGAATCTGCGCCCTCTTAGTTATACAGCCAACAATAACAATCCCACAAAACACCTGGGCGCCCCCCTCACTCAAGTCCGTAAACCCCCACACAGAAAAGGCACTAGCGAAACTGATAGCGATAAAAAATAAAACGTCACCAACACGATTGCTTAAAACAGTCAACGTACCTGAACCTAAAGAACGCTTATCCTGATAATAAATAACCAACAAGTAGGACGTTAATCCTAAACCATCCCAGCCCACCATCAAACCCAACAACCTTGGGATATAAACTAAAAACAATATTGAAGCAACAAATAACAACACTAACTTACAAAACCGCCTATAAAATAGCTCACTATCCATATAAAATCCGTTGTATAGTATAACCCTTCTTGAAATTAACAGTACAACAAAACTAAACATAACCCTATACCCATCTAAAACAAAGGGAATATTAAGCCTAAGTGCGCCCCTACACAACAACTCAATTTCAACTCCAACAACCCCCTGACCTATTACAATATACAAACCAAACCATCCAACCCAGAGGATTAAACAAGCCAAAGTATTAAAAAACCTATAAACCTTTCAAGAATAGATCATCCTAGGTCTGTAATCACTTACACCTGCTGGGTAACAACCAGCTATTCTAATAAAATAAGACCTATTTATAAGCCCACAACTATCCTAATTATAAAAAAAGCAACAGCTAAAGGTAAAACCACCTTCCAACATAACTCTATCAACTTATCGTACCGGTATCGAGGAAGAGTTCCCCGTACAACAATAAATAAATAGCTAATAAAAACCGCAATACAAGTAACTACAAAATCCCCGACCATATAAAAGTCAGGAAAAACCCTGAAAAATAAGACTGAAGTTAAGACCCTAATAAACATAATACTTCCATACTCAGCTAAAACCAGCAAAGTAAAACCAAAAGCCCCATACTCAACCATATACCCAGAAACTAACTCCGACTCACCCTCTACAAAATCAAAAGGAGTCCGATTTGTCTCAGCCAAAGCGCTAACAAATCACATAAAAAACACCTCCAGACACCTAATAAAGAAAATTCCCCCATCCATACGAACCTCATATAGTTCAAACCTGCCCAAATACAAAAGAGGACAAAGCATTAAAGTTCTAAAACCCACCTCATAAGAGACGCTCTGAGCAGCAGCACGTATCGCCCCTAAAAGACCATACTGGCAATTTGACCTTCACCCACACATAATAACCCCAAATACTTTTACCCTAGACATACACAAAAAATATAAAGCCCTAAGCTTAAAATATATTATAGGATGCCTCACAGGGTATACCAGCCATAGCCTATAAGCAAAAAAAAATACAAAAATAGGACCGGCCAAAAATAAAATCTGATTAGCAGCAATTGGTACAACCCACTCCTTAGAAAGAAGCTTTAAACCGTCTGCCACAGGCAAGAGAAGGCCGGCCACAGTAGGCTTATTAGGGCCCTGCCGCAACTGAACAGTTCCTAAACCCTTTCGCTCAATAATTACAAAATAAGCCACACCTAACAGTACAATAACAAGCCTTAAGACATTAGCTAAACCCCCAATAACTATTATTCTCAAGAGAACTTTCAGCCCATCTCTGAACCTTAACTCCAGCGTATTATTATTTTACTACCCTGAGAACCTTTAAAAGAAGAAAACCAAACATAGGCATCCTGAAGTTGACAACTTCAAATTTTTCTTAAACTATTTCCTCACCAAAGGGGACCTTATTATCCCACCCCAAGATCCTAAATCTTATATATTTAATTCTACCACCTTGGCCAGACCGCGGCAACATATATGCACCTATGACTTACAAAACCACCACTCTATTTAAGCTACACGGCCGAGAGAGAGAAAATAATCCCATAAATAAGGCTACAACTTACCACTTCAACAGCCGTCCCCCACTAAAATCTTAGTACAAATAACCTCCTCAACCGATCCACACCAGTAGACCGAGTCCGGCTCACCAGTAATCCCAAACCATTTGCAGCCTCATAAACTCCAAAAACCAAAAAAACCAAAGCAAACCTAGAAGCCCTAAAACTTCCACCCGCACCTATAAACCTCACACACATAAAAAACAGCCTCAAAGTCATCAACTCTATAACCAATAGTACACTTAAAAAATGAACCCCCTGAACAAAAATAAGAATCAAAGACATAAAGAACAAAAGAAAAGAAACATTAGTTAACACCTGTCCCCGACAAAAATTGCATCAAATGATTAAGAGTCATTCACTTTACTTAGCTACAAGAACCAGATGCTGGAAAGACTTCCACTTACATATTTTACCACATCAAGATAACCCGATTTCCGGCACAGCATCAGTTTATAACATTCAATCCAAAGAGCCCTCATTATACTCATGTAGTAACCCTAAAAGCAAAATTAAGACAAACCCAAATACTAGCACACGGACGCCAAACCTTACACCCCTACTCACACTTAAAACATAAGGAATCAATAAAGCAATTTCCACATCAAAGACCAAAAAAATAATAGCCAAGATAAAAAACCGAAGACAAAAAGCTTGTCGAGAACTAGCCAAAGGCTCAAAACCACATTCATAAGTGCTCAACTTCTCCCGCCTGTAGTTAGACTTTACCCCTAAAACATAGCCCAAACATACTAACCCCAAAGTAATAATTGACAAAACAAAGAGATATACAACCCCCACACCTACACCCATCACCTATCCTCAAGAGATTTAATACTCCAAATTCGGATCGAAAATCCGACGTGTTTATTACACCATGAGAACAGATCCCTAGACGACTCGAACGTCTTTAACCGGGTTTCAAAACCAGCATTTGCCAACCGAGACCTATAAACAACCCGATAACAATAGAACCATACGAACAGAGCAAAAACCCATCTATGCAGCCACAACGCACCATCTTAATTAAACTATATCCGCATAACTACAGAAATACAACACCTAACATAATAAAAAGACCAAAAAGAATTAAAGCCCTCACTACTATACATGATAAAAAACGAACACTCAGCCCCGGAAAAGTAAGGACAGCCACACTCTGGTACCCGTGATTAACCCTAGAATACAAAAATAATGAATACCCAGCAGCCAAAAAACATATTAAAAACAGCGGAACAATTAAAAAGTACCTAAACCCTATAAGCCTACAAAATAAAAAACACTCCCTAAAAAAGTTGATAGAGGGAGGACACCCTAAATTAATGGCACAAAAAATAAATCATATGGCCCTGAGAGATGGTAACCTCTTCAAAACCCCCTTACAGAGAAGAATTCTACGAGAGCCTGTTCCTATATAGGTATAGTTAGCCAGACCAAATAAACAAGGAGAACACACACCGTGAGCCAAAGCCATACAAATCCCGCCCATTCACCCTAGATTAACCAAAGTTAAAATTCCACCCAAACTCAAAGATATGTGAGCAATAGAAGAATATGCAATAACAGACTTTACATCATGAAAACATAGGCACAAAAAAGAACAAACCACCCCACCCCACAACCTAACCATCATCAGCCCATACACCAACAAAAGGGGAGGAGACCCTAAACACCAAATCACACGACAAATTCCATAAATCCCTAGCTTCAACAAAACGCCTGCCAGTATCATGGAACCCCTTAACGGCGCCTCTACGTGAGCCTTAGGAAGCCACCCATGAACAACAAAAACCGGCACCTTTACCAACATGCCCACCAACAATAAAAATCAAAAAACCAAATACTCCCCAGCAATATTCTCCCCCACTAAAGACAATAGAACTATACTATCCCTTCCATTGTATAACCACAACCTACTCAGCAACACCATAAAAGGTAAAGAACCACAGACAGTGTAAATTACCATCTGCAACCCAGCTTGAAGACGCTCAGGCTGATAGCCCCACCCCAAAATTAAAACTGCCGTAGGAACCAGCCTAAATTCAAAAAAGAAAAAGAAAAAGAAAAAATCAGCACAGCCAAAAAAAAGAACACAACTCAAGCCGATCAGAACAACACAAAGACAAAAGCTCCTTCACCTTCCGTCCACATTAAAATCCTCATCACTACAAATTAACCTGGTAATAACAATAAAAACAGTCAAACTAATTAAACTAATCTCCAAATAATCCCCCATTCACCATACTGCCCTCAAACTTACCCCCTCAACAAGCCGATTAAAACAAGCCAAGACTAGTAACTCCAAAACACATAAAAAAGATAAAATAATTACAATTCCACCACCAAACACAGAAATCAAACTAACCTTGCCCCTCACATACTTCAGTTCCAATAAATACTAGTAAAGACTCCTAACCAACAGACTTTACATCCCAACCCTGACCCCGATCAGAAAACCCACCATCACTATAAGATCTTCCTCTAACAACCACCTCCTCACCGCCGTCCCGCATCTTCAAGACTCGAACAAACCCAACCACATGATGATGCCTGCCCTTAGGGTAAGAATAAATTAGAGGATTAGTCCTTCAATTATGGTGAGGAAGAGGGTACCCGTGCTGCCTATACTCCAAAGAAGTGCCACACACTCTTCTAAATACAAGAGCTCGACGAGCAATCACTCCTTCCCAAAGAATAAACAAAAACATTCAGGTAGAAATATAATCACCAAAAGCCCCCCAACTTGACATCATATGAAGCTTCTTATAACAATGAGGATAGTCAGCATAACGCCGAGGCATCCCCCTTAACCCCAACATATGATGGGGAAAAAACGTTACATTCACACTAACAAACATAGCAAAAAAATGCCTCTTCCTTCAAACATGATGAAGTCCTACACCCCTTATCAAAGGAAACCAATGATGAAACCCACAAAAAATAGCAAAAACAGCCCCCATACTTAAGACATAGTGGAAGTGCCCTACAACATAATATCTGTCGTGCAAAACAACATCCAATGAAGCTCTAGAAAGAATAATACCGGTCAACCCCCCGAAAGTAAAGAAAAACAAAAAGCCCACAGCCCAATATATTGCAGCCCTCTTCCGAACAACTCCACCGGCTAAAGTCCCCAATCAGCTAAAAACCTTCACACCGGTAGGAACCGCAATAATTATGGTAATAGCCCTAAAGTAAGCTCGACTATCAATATTAATACCAACAGTAAATATGTGGTGGCCCCAGACTAAAAACCCTAGAATACCAATACTTACCATAGCATGAACTATCCTCAACGAGCCGAAAGCCCCCTTCTTACCACAATGTACTGCAGTAGCATGAGAGATAATTCCGAACCCAGGAAGGATTAAAATATATACCTCAGGATGGCCGAAAAACCAAAACAAGTGAATAAACAAAACAGGATCACCACCCCCTACCGGATCGAAAAAAGAAGTATTAAAATTACGATCAGTTAAAAGTATAGTCAAACCCGCAGCCAACACAGGCATAGCAACCACTAATAAAAAAGAAGTAATTACCACCGACACAACAAATAAAGTAGTACGCTGAGGCGCAATACCCTCAGGACGCATATTTGCCCCAGTAGTAACAAAGTTAATCCTAGCAAAAATGGAAGACATACCAGCAATATGTAGACCTAGAATCAAAAACTCCATTGCTGGAGCAGGATGCCCCAACCAAGCAGACAGAGGGGGGTATAAAGTCCAACCCGTCCCGACACCTTCTTCCACCTCATTAGACATAAGTAAAAGAACTGTAGCCGCAGGCAGTAACCAAAACCTTAAGTTATTTAAACGAGCAAACACCATATCCGGAGCAGCCAGCAGTAAAGGAACAGCCCAGTTTCCAAAAAACCCAATCATCAACGGCATTACCATAAAAAAAATTATTAATAAGCCATGAGAAGTCACCAGCACATTATATACGGACTCACCATAGAATGCGCCGGGATGTATCAACTCAGTACGCATTATCATCCTATAAACTAAACCAACTAGACCAGACCACAAACCTAAAACGAAATACAACCTACCAATATCCTTGTGGTTAGTTCTACACAACCACCGCATTATAGATCTCTCTCCACCATAAGAAAATCTCCTACTATTTAT